TTTATATTGAAGTTCAAGAATCGTTCATGAATTTACAATCAATAGTTAACGGTTCAAATTTGTCCTAACTTTTTGGTTTTGTGACCGAAAACCATATTTATTTTTTGTTTTCAATATCAATAGAAGGAAGAAATTGTGTTTTTAGATATTCGGGATTTTAAGATATTCTACAATCAATCTTTTCGATCGATCCAATCCAAACAAAAAAGTAAAATTTATTTTAGGAAAGGGATTAAAGAAAACGGGATCCAAACTAAAAATACAAGAACAAAAGTACAAAGGCAAATTCTGTCATCTATTTTATATCGTTTTGGCGGCATGGCCGAGCGGTAAGGCGGGGGACTGCAAATCCTTTTTCCCCAGTTCAAATCCGGGTGTCGCCTGATGATAAACAAAAGAATCGAAATAACTTATTCTGCTTTGATAACTTGCTAGGGTTTTTCCAGCCGCAGCAGGCGGAGGAAAAAGGCTCTGGATACTTGCTTGATTCTAAGTATCTGGGGTTTTCTGTTCTATAAAATGTCTTCAATTAAGGTTTAAGGAAAGATTAGAGTCGTGAAAAAAAACGGGTAAATTTTTATATGATAGCCCCTCCACTAATAATGTAGTGTCTACTGGCTGAGTCTTGAATTAGATTGATAGGGGAGAGAAAATCGAATTCAATTTTGAATTGCGGAAAGAGCAGAAGATACTTTGTATACATACTCATGAAAGTTTATGAGTACTCTGGCAGTCAATCAATAGTAATTTGATTGAATGTATAATTCGTTTTTAGTTTATTTAACTAAACTAAAAGTTTAGTTTTTTTTACTTATTTCTATTTATTAGATAGAAAGATTAACGTTAAAAAGTAAAGTACAAAAATAAATTTTTACTTTTCAAGAACCTCTAGTCAAGAGCATAATAATACGTCTTCGATTGGGTCATAGGGCAAATCGGAGATGGTAAGATTTATATCAAATAAAAAAGAAAAAAAAATAGGGGGTATTCAATATATAATGATCTAGCTTGATTTTATATATAGTTTTTTTACTTAATGAAAGGCGACAAAAGTAAAGAACGGGTCTTATTATTATGACATGTTATTAACATTCCTTTGTTACTTCTGCTACTTCAAAGGCTGTCTCTGCGTATTTTGCTTTGGCTTAATGTTTTCCGATTATACTATAAATCTTATAATTATAACAATCGTTCTAATTGGATTTGGATTTATTGAATTTTTTCCTCAATGGTGTTGGATCCGAATCCCCTTTTGACTATGTGATAGAAATTCTACTATTATTAGTGAACAATAATTGAATAATTCCTTCATAGAGATCGAGGACAAAACCCACATGGATATAGTAAGTCTCGCTTGGGCTGCTTTAATGGTAGTCTTTACATTTTCCCTTTCACTCGTAGTATGGGGAAGAAGTGGACTCTAGAAGTACTAATAATTAAGTTTAGGAATCAAACTGGATCCATTTTTTCTATAGATCGTTCTGTTCTCCAAATACTTTAGTTTTAATTTTACTTTTATTCCTTCATTGATTTGAATCTTTCTTTCAATGGATCTCGGAATTCATGGCATTCATATTAAAAAAAATCTGACTGTAGGATTCTTTCAGATTGATTGGAATCAACATAAATCAAATAGAAATTGATGAAGCAAAGAAATAGAATTGGGACATAACACTATGGACATTATATATATAATTTCTATCTATATATATAGATAGATAATAGTGTTGATTGATATATATCAAACTAACCTGTATCTTCATACAACAAACTTTATATAGTACAATACCAATACTAGATAGTATGGTAGAAATTTTTTTCTACCATACTATCTAGTATCTCATAGATTACTGTTTTCATAGAATACTGCTGAGTATAAGTCGATCATTTCATTTAAAACGCGCAATTGAAAATCTTTTCTTTTATTTCTTCGCTGCAATCATTGATAAGAACTAAAAAGTCACAAATTGAATTTTTAATTCAAATTAATCACTTTGACTTACTGTTTTTACGTATATTATAAGTAAAAAAGCAGTAGGGATTAGAATGAACAGTGCAGTAGCAATAAATGCGAGAATATTTACTTCCATAATTTTGTTATTTCATTTTTCTTTAATTCGCAATAACTCGGGATTTAATCCCATAGAGACGATCAATCTTTTGGCTGTAAATTCAATGGGATTAATATGAATTACACTCGATGGAATCGAATCGGATCAATATCATGAATAAGAATATCTGACAAATTGATTCATCGTCAAGAATTGAATAGCATAAACATAGGAAGATCCTTTATACATACTATACCGAATTCCAACGTAAATTCCTGAGACAATCAAAAACACCTTTAATTTTATTAAAATTAAAATTTTTCATTCTTTTTCATCGTTTCTTTTTTGTGTCAAAGGGATACAAATAGTATAATTGCATTCCCAACAAGAATTCTTTTTATTTTTGCATTTCTTCTATTGTTTGTTTGGATTTGTTTACAACGGCGGTT